GAGCTCTATCCATTTATTCATTCGACCCGACTTGAAATTGATTTTGTTCCACATCAAGAATTCAAACAAGCTTTTCAGGTAAAAATATTCCCCGAATTCCCCGTTGATACGACATGCTGTTTTTTCCATTCATTCCTTTCAGGATCAGTCGTGGTCTTACAAACTCTACCGATAGTATGGACGAATCTGTTACTTCATACAAATGTGTAAAAGATGCTAGCCGCACTTAAAAGCCGAGTACTCTACCATTGAGTTAGCAACCCGAATAAAAAAAAGAATTAGTATGTGCAGATACAATCAGAATCAAAAACGAAATGGAATTGCACGACGTAATCAAATAAAATATCAAATGGAATCAAATAAAAAAAAAAAATGGATATACCGTCTCTTGTATCTTATCTTATGTTATCCCTTCTTAGATTATCTATTTTTTTTTTTTGAATCAAAATTTTTATATCACACAAAAGTAACTTCTTGTATCACAGAAAATACAATGAGCCCATCATGTGAATTGAATGAAGTAAAATAAAAAAAACCAAGTCTATGAAGCGGAGATAACTAGATCTATTTATCCACAATCGGATTATATTTGTTTGATCCACTGTTGTCAATATGAATGTGAATAGTGAAAAACGAATACAATGGAGAACACAAAAGAATAAAAAAAAAAAAAATAGAAATAACAATTTCAATTGAATATCTTTCTTTTTTTATATTTCATTATTAAATTTAATTAGTCAATTGAAATATCTATTTATTAATATTTCATCTATAAATTATATATTTCTATTAATTGAAATAAATAGAAATAGGAAAATATATATATATAATATATATAAAATATATAATAATTAAAATGAAAAAAAGAGAAAATAAATAAAAAAAGAAAAAACTACGGAGTTGTGTTGGATTGGCACGATAGAGATAATGAACATAAATAGAAAAAAAAAAAGTGTAGGCGAAAGAATAAATTAAGGTAAGGAAGAAGTAAAGTAGAAAAAAATCTCGGGTTTATTCAATCAATAAATAAATATAAGTAGAATAAACAAGCGTAATCCCTTGTGTTTTTTTATTTGTTCATAGATTTCCAACAAAAACCAACCCATTGATGGTAATGTCAAAATTTTCTATTTCTAGTATAAAACCAATTATTTCATTTATTCACTTGATTGATCTTTAATAAATAAGTGTAGTAGAACAAGAGAGGGGGGAAATAATAGAGAAAAGGTTATCCAAAGCTATAGACAAGTCATCCACACCCTCTTTTTTTTTTTTATTTCATTAATTGAATTTTTCGGTTATTGATTCAGGTCAAATTCCGTAAAAACCGCAGCCCTCTTTGAAATATCATGAACAGTTCCTGTAGGTTGAGCACCTTTTTCAAGAAAATATAGAATTGCAGGAACATTTAAATAGGTTTGATTCTTTATCGGATCATAAAAACCCACTTTACGAAGATCTCTTCCCTCTCTTCGGGATCGAACATCAATTGCAACGATTCGATAAACGGCTCATTGGGATAGATGTAGATTAACAATACCCCCCCCCAGAACCGTATAAGAAGTTTTCTCCTCGTACGGCTCGAGAAAATTGGAAGTTATGTATATGTATAGAATTCTAATTAATGTAAAATAGATCCATAGATTATCAAATCAATTAGACTATGATTTCATTTTTTTTTTATTCTTTTCCAAAAAAGAAATTAAAAAAAAAATTCTTATTTGTATCCTCATAACTCAAGTTGGGTAACTCTCACTCAAAGGAAAACCTTTAAGCATTTCATTTATTGAGCCGTCTATAACCCCCTTTTTGCCTGTCTCCTTTAGAATCTATTCTATTCTTCATTCTGATCTAGTTTAGTTATTGAGACAATTAACAAGTTTAGTTATTAAAACAATTAAAAAAGGTATTTCCTTGTTCCGGGATCCTTTCTCTTTGCTTTGAATCATTGGGTTTAGACATTACTTCGGTGATCTTTAATCCTTTCAAAATGGCAGCAACATACCATTTTTTGTGATTTCTTTTTATCAAAGAACCATATGAATGATTGATTCTCGCGTGATACACTTTTGATCAAAAGAGTTTTCCTAATTCCAACAAATTGGATGTTTGAATTTGAAACTTGCTTGAATTGGATCCTTTCGATTTCTATATCGAAAATATACTTACGAAGTTGTTTCAACTTATTGATTGACACTAACCCTAGATCTCCGCCCCTGATAAATGAATTAATACTTTCTACTCGAGCTCCATCATGTAATATTTACATTAAAACTTCCCCAAAATGAAATGAGGGTTATAGTGGAACAGAACAAACGATGTCGAGCCAAGAGCATCTTCATTCCTATATATAAAAGAAAATGGTGGATGTAAGATAAGAATCCACAGTTGATCATGTCCTTCAAGTCGCACGTTGCTTTCTACCACATCGTTTTAAACGAAGTTTTACCATAACCTCTAGTTTCTTGGAACTGGTATGTAATTGATTCAATTATGGAATCATGAATAGTCATTGGTTTAGTTGGTACATAGTTATCTATACTGTTATGAATGGGTAGTTTCTTAAAAAGTATCAGCAAGAATTACATTTTTTTTTTTAAACCCACATTTTCTTTTAGATATTGGATTTTCTTTTAGTATATTGGATGAATACAATTTTTTGTATGAATGCAATATTTATTTAATATGAAATGGAATATATATATTATTCTTTTTTTTTTTTATTTCTATAAATTTCGAAAAAATTACGAATAAATAAGAAATACGTTCTTTTTGAATCCGCATTTTCAAGTTTCTTGATAGGATGGATTCGCCAGTTTAACACTTCTTCAAGTACCAAGGATTCATAGGAAATCATTCAAAATAATTGATTGAAAGTTTTCTACCTCGATATTATTATTTGACTAAAGTTTTCCAATAAGGGAAGGGACATTTTATTATCTTTTATTATCATAAAAAAAACCTATTCGAATTAACCCATCAATGATTTAAAACAAATAGATAGATCAAAAACAAATCCAATTTTTTTTTACTCTAAATTATTTTAGCCTAAACCGGTCTTAAGAGACTTAATCCCATTGATTCAATTCAATTAGTACCAAAAACGCAAGCCCTTCGTATTTATAATTCCACATAAATCCACAGAAATAAAATAATCAAGTTGCACACACCATTTAAGGGATAGAGAATAAGAGAGGCTTTCACATTTCGATTTTGAATTAAAATGACATCATGGAAAATATATGAGACGTAAGTTATGAATAACGAATTTAAAATATGAATATGAAAGATATGGACATACGATGAAAAGCCCGTCCTACTTTTTTTTCATTAAAAAAGTCTTTTTTTTTTTATCTATGTTCCCATCTTTTACCTAGATAAAAAATGGATTCAATTCCATCTACGTCTTATGGTATTTAAACTCGATTCAATTTGTGAAAAAAATATGATTTAGAGACGAATCAAAAATAAGAAAAATAATGATAAGAAAGAAGAATCACATTCTATCTAATATTAGACTCTTAAACAGAAGGTTGTTCAAAAAAGGCAATCTTTTTTTGATATGATAATTTTGATATGATTATATCATATATAATATTATGGAATATTATGATATATAATATCATAATACTATGATATATATAATACGCATACTCTGGGACGGAAGGATTCGAACCTCCGAATAGCGGGACCAAAACCCGTTGCCTTACCACTTGGCCACGCCCCATTTCTATTCAAGACTAATAAACACTAATATTGTTATTGGTTGTTCGTCAATTCCAGTCCAAATATTGATAGAATCAATTAGATTGTTGCTAGGATTTTGATACGTGTAGATATCGAATGAAACTGAATTTATTGATCATTAGATATAATTCAATTAAGATATTGTATGAAAGTAGGATTTCTTCTATATCTATTTTGATTTGAGAATGGAAGGATTTTTGATTGGCTGAGTTCAAATCAAAGAAAAGAAAGGTTTTTTGACCTACCTTATGTTATTCATTTTTACCTTATCCCTTATATCAATAATAAGATATTAATAACTCAATCAACTCAAAAAAAAATTATCTTCAAGAACAAAATGTTTGTTATGCTTAATATTTTAAGTTTAATCTGTATCTGTCTTAATTCTGTCCTTTATTCAAGTAGCTTTTTCTTAGCCAAATTACCCGAGGCCTACGCTTTTTTGAATCCAATAGTAGATATTATGCCAGTAATACCTGTGTTCTTTTTTTTATTAGCTTTTGTGTGGCAAGCTGCTGTAAGTTTTCGATGAGATTTTTCATACTGTCCTAGAAAAATTCATGATTTACTCGAAAAAAAAATTCTAACAATTTCTAATATAAGATCAGATAAGTCTTACATACAGTCTGAACCGTTAAGTTCAATATTGAAATTCTTGTATAGCTGTGCTAAATCTAGATCACTCTCATTTTCTTGTTATAACTTTTTTTTCCATTGAACGACCCTATTAGAGTCCCCCACAATATATAATTGTTGGTATAAAAGAAAATTTTCATTAATAAACAACTCAACTCTGATTTTCTGAAATTTTTTTTTTTTTTCTAGAAATCACTTCATTTCTTGGTGTCATAAAATAGGGTATGCAGTATAAAAATAGAGAATCTATTCTCTTTTTTTTTTTGAAAAAAAAAATGCTATTGGAGATTGTGTAATGCTTACTCTAAAACTATTTGTTTATACAGTAGTGATATTCTTTGTTTCTCTCTTCATTTTCGGATTCCTATCTAATGACCCGGGACGTAATCCTGGACGTGAAGAATAAAAAATCAGATTTTTGTTTTCCTTGCTTGATTTGCAAATTTTTATCTATTCCACATCTTTCTTTAACTATATATAAAAAAAAAAATACCAAGTCATCGACAGAAACGGAAAGAGAGGGATTCGAACCCTCGGTACGAAAAACGCGTACAACGGATTAGCAATCCGACGCTTTAATCCACTCAGCCATCTCTCCCCCAATTGAAAAATGAAAAAGAATAATTACTATGATACATTAAGTAAGGCTTGAAAAAAGCCCTTCTTTATCTCTCTTTATTATTTTATTATATCTTTATTATTTATTATATTATTTTATTATATCTTTATTATTTATTATATAGATAGCTATATAAAGCTATATATAGATAATATATATCTAAAAACTTTTATCAGAAATTCCAATTCCATTTAGATTTTAAATAAAGTAAGGGCTCAAAAGAGATATCTACAATCCAATATTTGAATATATAAATACCAATCTATTAAATGTTAATAAAAAAAATTTTGAATAAATTAAGAAAATAAAAAATAAAATGAAAATATATATATATTAAATAATAAATAAAATCAATAAAAGTACCTTGTTTATTTTGTCCGAAAAGTCCCTTTTTATTTCCACGGCCTGGCCTGGTCAGTACCTAGCCGGGCTTTTTTTTTTGTTCCAATGAATCGTAGAAAAAATGATTTATTTTATTTGAAAACTCAAAATTCTTTTGAAATAAAATAACAAAAATCGAAACAACAATCATATCATAAGAAGGATTATTTCGATTCCTATGATACAGAATCAAATGATATAGAATCAAAGTGCCATTTCTTATTATTCTTTCTTTTTTTATTTACTTTTTTTTACTGGAATAAAAAAAAACTTATCATTTAATTAGTTAAATGAGTCCTCGTTTACTAATCTCATTAGTCTTCCTGATAAAAATATGTCAACGCTCTCATTTTCATGATTTTTTTTATGATCCTATTTTTTTATTACTAGGACCTATTTTTGTGTTCGACAAAAGGTCGATTTATATGCAATAATAGCATTGTAGCGGGTATAGTTTAGTGGTAAAAGGGTGATTCGTTCTATTAACCCTTTAATAGTTAAAGGGTCTTTCGTTTGATTTATATTTCGATCAAAAACTTTATTTCTTAAAAGGATTAAATCCTTTTCCTATCGATGAAAAATTCGAGGAAAAATAGAAATTCTCGTGATTTGTATCCAAGAGTCCGTTATAAATTGAAAAAATTGGATCATGAAATTACGAAACATAATTTATTTTTGAATTGGATCCATACTTCCAATTGAACGAGTAAGGAATCCATGGATAAAGGTAGAAAGAACGGTCTATTTCTAATCGTAACTAAATCTTCAATTTGAGATTTATATAAGGGAGATTGAAGCAAAACAAAATAGCTATTAAACAATGTCTTTGGTTTACTAGAGACATCGACAGATTATATTGTTTTAGCTCGTTGGAAACAAAAAAGACTTTTCCTAAGGATTATTTCAAATAGAAATAGGGAACGAAGTAACTAGAAAAGATTGTTAGAATCCTCTTTTCTTCTATAGGGATCATCTATAAAGCAGGTCCTTTTGAATGCATTCAGACAGAAAGGCTGACATAGATGTTATGGGTAGAATTTGTTTTTTTTTTCGTTTACATCTTTTTTTTCCATCTTCCATAAAGGAGCCGAATGAAATCAAAGTTTCACGTTCGGTTTTGAATTAGAGACGTTCAAAATGATGAATCAACGTCGACTATAACCCCTAGCCTTCCAAGCTAACGATGCGGGTTCGATTCCCGCTACCCGCTTATCTTATATATTTTATCTTCTATTTTTTATTATTAAAATGATATCGTAATTTTATAGATTTATTATTTTTTGATTACTATATTTCGAAATTCATAATAGACAAATATTTTTGAATTGATTCATTTCAAATTCGAATATTTTCATTCTATTTTTTAATATAATAAATTATTATTATATTATTATTATATAAAGTACTCTATATTATTTTATAAAATAAGATAATTGAATTAATATCGAATAAAATGAATCTAGAATTACTATAAATCATAATAAGATAAATTTTACAATTGAATTGTAAATTCAATTAATGGAATGCATCATTGAATTGAATAAGCAATTTCCGGAATTCGTGCACATCTTTTGTTCATAAAAAAAAAAGATGTGCAAATAAGAAAAAAAAATAGGAGTGAAA